TCAATGAATTCTGTTGAATTATTTATCTACACGTGTTAAAATCCTAGCAAGAATCTAATCTATTTTAGAAAGATTTTCTATATATATTTGGACTGGAATTGACCAAGATTCAATACTAATAATATTCCTTATTAGTGTCGAATAGAAATCTAAATGGGGCGTGGCCAAGTGGTAAGGCAACGGGTTTTGGTCCCGCTATTCGGAGGTTCGAATCCTTCCGTCCCAGGGCATATCCCTTCTATCGGAGTAAAGGTTGCTTTTGTAAATAACGTTCTGTTTAAAGGAAGTTAGTTACTTAGAAAAACCTTCCGTCTTCTATCTATTTGAATTTTCAATGATCCGAATCGCAATAAGAAAAAACCTATCTTCCCGATTTATTATTCCCTATCCATTAAACTTAAAAGAGGTAGCCCAATTTTTTGGATCTCTGAATTCTAAACAAGAGGGGGTTATTACATTCAGGAATTAAGTCTCTTAAGATAGGTAAAATAAAAAATTAGGGGGCGGGCTTAATCTGGACTTGTTTGTCTTTGTCTCTATACAGCCCGCCCCCTTCCGTAAAAAGTAGACTTTTTATTTCTGATTCAACATTCCCAGAGAATTCGGGGGGGGGTAGATAGGTCTTAATCCGCAACCGTAGGTATTCATTTAAATATATGTGTCTGTCCGAATCTCATTAACAATGAATCAACTTACATACGTATTTTCTTTGAACTTTTTAGGTATTTTGTGTTTGGCTCTAATGAATAATTGTAAATCTATGGAACGATTGAGATGGGGGTAATTCATCTATTTTATTCACTTTATGCCCAGATTGCAGAAAGATTACTCAATTTCAGGTAAAAAAATACATATAAAATGAGGAATAACTTAATATGTATGTAGTGTTATAATTCGATTTCGTTCTATTTCAGTGACAGCAGTCTTTCGTTTTTGTGAAAAAGAATTAAAATGTTAAATATTGAAATATTTAATGATGAAGTCTTTACTGTAAAACTTTATTCAAATTATGATGTTGAAATAGGAAATCGATTAGAAAAGGGTTTTAATGATTTCTTATGAGTTGAATCTTTGGTATTCAAAGAAGTGGGAGATGGGTCAGTCTCTCCTATTGAGTCATTTGAAGATGCAGAGTAAAAAAAATTCATTTATTTGTGTTATTTATGTTATTTTTATATTTCTGTTAGTTTGCCTTTTTTTATAAAAAAATGTTACATTCATATAATAAAAGGTGGGGTCTTGCTAAGATTTCTTCAAAAAAAAAGATTTCCCATCTACGTTCTACGTAGAGAAGAAAAAAGTATAGATTAATATGTCTATGTACCGACTGAACCAATGACTATTCATGATTTCATAATTGAATCAATTCCATACTGGTTCCAAATTAGAGGAGTGTTATGGTAAAACTTCGTTTGAAACGATGTGGTAGAAAGCAACGTGCGACTTGAAGGACACGATCCGATGTGGATTCTTATTCTTACATCCGCCATTTTCTATTTTATATAGGAATAAAGGTGCTCTTGGCTCGACATCGTTTGTTCTGTTCCGCTAGAACCCCTCTTTTTTGGGGTTGTAAAGGAAATAGTACATGATGGAGCTCGAGTAGAAACTATTGATTCATAGGAGCAAGGATCTAGGGTTAATGCCAATAAAGCGGAACAACTTCGTAAGTATATCATCAATATAGAAATTGAAAGGGTCCGATTCGGGCAAGTTTTCAATTCAAAAGGAAAATTTGTTGGAATTGAAAAAACTTTTTCGATTCAAAGTGTATCACGCGGGAATCAACCGCTCGTATGTATCTTTGATACAAAGAAATCACAAAAGGGGTATGTTGCTGCCATTTTGGAAGGATTAAGAAGGCACCGAAGTAATGTCTAAACCCAATGATTTAAAACAAAGAAAAAGGATCCCAGAACAAGGAAACGCCATTTCAATTGTCTCAATAACTAGATCAGAATAAAGAATCCAAATAGATTGTATTTTATTTTAAACGAGACAAACAGGGGGGGTTAAAGACCATTCAATAAATGAAAAAATTGCCTAAAGATTTTATTTTCTTTTCAGCTATTATCCAACTTGAGTTATGAGTACAAATGATTTTTTCTTTTTTTCAGGAAGGACGAAAAGAAAAAGGAGGTAAATTCTAGTCTACTTTATTTTATCAACTCTTTTGCCATTCATTAGAATTCTATAGAATTCTATACATAGACAAAACCTCGAATCATTTTTTCTCGAGCCGTACGAGGAGAAAACTTCCTATACGTTTCTAGGGGGGGTCTTGTTCATTTACTTACATCTATCCCAATGAGCCGTCTATCGAATTGTTGCAATTGATGTTCGATCCCGAAGAGAAGGAAGAGATCTTCGGAAAGTGGGTTTTTATGATCCGATAAAGAATCAAAGTTATTTAAACGTTCCTGCTATTCTATATTTCCTTGAAAAAGGGGCTCAGCCTACAGGAACTGTTCGGGATATTTTAAAGAAGGCGGAGGTTTTTAAGTAATTTTGCTCCAATTAAATAAACGAAATAAAATTAAGGAAATAAAAGGGGGTTGTGATTCGTATATAATTTTGTATAACTTTTCTATACTATGTTTTTTTATTTCCCCCTTTTTGGGACTCTATTCTATTTATCATTATCACTGCTTCCATAGAATTACATGTGACAAAACCTTAGGGGGTTGATCCTATAAATAGAAAATTCCGACATTTTCTTCAATCGGGCGGTTTTCCTCGGAACTCTACTAACAAGTAATAAACAAGGAATCCATTTTGTTTATTCTACTTATTATTATTTTATTGATTGAATACGATATTTTTTCTACTTCTTCCTTATTTATTCCCCCATCTAAACTTTTTTGCATCTATGTAGTGCCAATCCAACACAAGTTTTTTCTTGAAATTGAAATTTTTCCGCTGTATTCTTTTCTCAACATTTATATTGACAACAGTGTATCGAACAAATATAATTCGTCGTCATAAGCGGATCGATTTCTTTCTGTCCGATAGCGCAGGTTTTTTTTACCTTACATCATTCAAATGAGAGGTTCGTTGGATTCGCTTTGATACAAAAAGGATTTTTTGATTGAAAGGTCGATAACATAAAAGGTGGTCTATAAATTTTGATATTTCTCTATCTTTTTCTTTTTTTTTATCAGAGAATTTCTTGTATTTTCGTCTCATCCATTCATTTTGATGTTCCGAATCAATTTCAAAAATCTTTTTTTTTTTAGATTTTTTCTTTCTTAGTTCAACGGTTTGATTGCCTTGTCTAATCTTTTTTTTTGATTCTGATTGTATCTACATACTCTTTTTATTCGATTCGGGTTGCTAACTCAACGGTAGAGTACTCGGCTTTTAAGTGCGGCTAGGATCTTTTACACATTTGGATGAAGCGAAGGATTCGTCCATACCATTGGTAAAGTTTGGAAGACCACGACTGATCCTGAAAGGGAATGAATGGAAAAAATAGCATGTCGTATCAACGAGGAGTTCTGATAATATGTTATTCTTTCCGAATCGGTACAAACCCCTTTTTTTTTTTTTGAAACGGAGCAAAATGAATTCAATTTCAAGTTGGGTCGAATGAATAAATGGATAGAGATAGAGTTCTATGGCTTCAATTAATTGATTAGAGGGAAAAAGCAACGAGCTTCTGTTCTTTATTTGAATGATTACCCGATCTAATTAGACGTTAAAAATATATTAGTGCCTGATACGGGACGGGCTTCTCCCATGAGTGGATTCTTTATTTTTTTAATGAATCCTAACTATTGACATTTTCCATTATGGAATGGAAACGGGTGTGTAGAAGAAACAGTATATTGATAAAAAAATTCCAAAATCAAAAGAGCGATTGGGTTGAAAAAAGAAAGGATTTTTAACCGTCTTGTTATTCTATAACGAACATAAACCAATTAATTTAAATGGAAAAGAGAGGATAGAGAATCTGTTGATAAGTTTACCTATACCCGAGGTATCTATTCGTTTTTTACTTTTTACTATAAAATGCCTTGTTTTGGCTGTATCGCACTATGTATCATTTGATAACCCCCCAAATCTTCTATCCTTAGTTCAACTAGAATTTCAAATGGAGGAATTCCAAAAATATTTAGAGCTAAATAGATCTCAACAACACTACTTCTTATATCCACTTATCTTTCAGGAGTATATTTATGCACTTGCTCATGATCATGGTTTAAATAGATCGATTTTGTTAGAAAATGTGGGGTATGACAATAAATCCAGCTTACGAATTGTGAAACGTTTAATTTCTCAAATGTATCAGTATCAACAGAATCCTTTGATTCTTTCTGCTAATGATTCTAACCAAAATATATTTTTGGGGCGCAACAAGAATTTGTATTCTCAAATAATATCCGAGGGCTTTGCAGTCATTGTGGAAATTCCGTTTTTCTTACGATTAATATCTTCCCTAGAAAGGAAAGGGATAGTCAAATCTCATAATTTACGATCAATTCATTCAATATTTCCTTTTTTAGAGGACAAATTTTCACATTTAATTTATGTATTAGAGATACTAATACCCTACCCAGTCCATCTGGAAATCTTGGTTCAAACTCTTCGCTACTGGGTAGAAGATGCTTCTTCTTTGCATTTATTACGATTCTTTCTTCACGAGTGTCGTAATTTGAATACTCCAAATAAAGCCAGTTTTTCTTTTTCAAAAAGAAATAAAAGATTATTCTTCTTCCTATATAATTCTCATATATGTGAATACGAATCCATCTTCGTCTTTCTCCGTAACCAATCTTCTCATTTACGCTCAACATCTTCTGGAACCCTTCTTGAACGAATATATTTCTATGGAAAAATAGAACATCTTGTACAAGTCTTTGCTAAGGCTTTTCAGGACAATCTATGGCTGCCGAAGGATCCTTTCATGCATTATGTTAGGTATAAAGGAAAATCAATTCTTGCTTCAAACGGGAAGCCCCTTTTGATGAAAAAATGGACATATTACTTTGTCAATTTAT